CTTGAGCTTAAAGTTTCCCGATTCTACGCGAAATTCTATAAGAACTTGTTATAAGTGGATTTATTGGATTAGTTCATGAATAGTGCTGGTTCCGAATCCCTCCCCCTTTTTTTGACTCTGCACCATTGATTCCACTATTATTAGTGAGCAATAATGGACTAATTCCTTCATATTCGTAGAGATAGGGGACACAATTCACATGGATATAGTAAGTCTCGCTTGGGCTGCTTTAATGGTAGTCTTTACATTTTCCCTTTCACTCGTAGTATGGGGAAGAAGTGGACTCTAAGGGTACTGCGAAATTGAGTTGAGGAATCAAACTGTATCAATTATTTTATAGATCGTTCTGGAAAGCGTTTTTAACTATCTAATTTTATTAAAATTAGATAGTTAAAAATACCTTTTGGATTCTGATGGAGTAATCTATTAGATGAATAATACCCTTGCATCAAACGGGTATTTTACGGATTCCCATGTTCCTATTTCGAAACTAAAAGGAATACAGATGATTGGAAATTAATTCCAACCAATTTCTTCCTAAACTTTCTATTTTGATGAACCGGCTCTTACTAGAACTATATATGGACAATGAGTAACAATGGATCCCTTTTTATTTGTTTGTTTCCATCTTTACTGTTCAAAGAAAGAGTGGTTCTCTGATTAAATATTAAATGGATCCACTTTAGATGGGAAAGAGCATAATATGGGAAACAACATAGACATAATGGTTGTCCAACGAGATACTACGCATAATAAGATCTTATCTTGGGCGAGTCACATATTGTGAACTTACCACTTGGTTTATTATTTTAGAAATTGGATTTATGCTTTATTGATTCGTTTCATATCATAGTTCAAGTGTTAAAAATAAGTGGGGTTTACGGCTCCTTTTCGAAATCCGAAGAAGTTCCCGTAGAACGCCTTGAAGGATCTGTCAATGGCTCCATCAACCCCCTCTTCGTTCGGAATAAAAAAAAAGATTACGCGGTTTTCTTTTATTAATATATGTCCATACCTTTTTTCCTTCACTGATTTGATTCTTTCGATGGATAACGGGATTCGTATTGGAATTAGAATCATAAGAAGCGTTTCCTTTCCATTGTGTTTTTTGTTTTTTCAGATGGGCTGGAATCAATACAAATCAAATAGATAAAGCAAAGAAATAGAATTGGAGTGCTATGTGCATTCCATATATGTAATTGACATCTACATATATCATGGATGAAGATCCATATTTGATTTTAGATTGATCTATATTTAGCCTCTATATTTATACAGTACACCTTTATACATTACAATAACACTACAAAAAAAATATGGTAGAAAGATTCATATATTTCTTTCTACCATACTATTGGATCTCATAGAATACTGCTGATTCTAGGTCGCTCATTTGATTTAAGACACAAAATAGGAATCCTTTTTATTTTTGATTTTATTTCTTCAATCATTGATAAGAACTACGAAGTCGAATTTCCATCAAATTAATTATTTTGACTGACTGTTTTTACGTATATTATAAGTAAAAAGGCAGTAGGAACTAGAATGAACAGTGCAGTAGCAATAAATGCAAGAATATTTACTTCCATAATCTCTTCGTTTTTTTTTACTTCGCAATAACTCGGGATTTAATCCCATAGAGATAATCAAATTTTCGCCTGTAAATTCAATGGGATGAATTACATATCGATGATATTGAATCGGATCAATATCATGAATAACAATATCTGAACTATCAAATCGATTCATCGTCGAGAATTTAATAGTATAACATAGGAAGATCTTTTAGCCATACCGAATCCGAAATTTCATTTCTAATCCAATCAAGAATTCCTTTATTTGTCATTCGTTTCCGTTCGTTCTTTTCTATAACCTACCGCCGTCCGTGTACAATCATCTGATGAAGTATCGTCTAACCGCGTTTCCACTTCCATCGGTTACAAATAAAATCCAAAAAACACTCGAAGTGAAGTGGACAAAAGGACGGGGTTAAGTGCTAAACCCCGCTTTTTTAATGATCTCATTTTCTTGGAAGACAAAGAAGTGTGATAAAGATGAGTCCGGGTATAAAAGATCTAATATTCCAGCAAATTCACTCTTTTAGAGTATGTTCGTTCTTCGATGGTATCCTTACCTTAGGAAGAAAAAAATTCTGCATTCTCTTGATAAGAGGGGCAGGATCCTTGTTTGATCTTTCTTTTATTAATATCCTCTTTCTTTGGATTAGTACTGGCCGGACACATATATCAAAAGTTCCGTGTGCAATTTGAATGAGATAAATTGTGTCAAATTAAAATGCGTAATTGAGGTTCCACACAATCGAAAAGGAAATAGATTTAATTCGAATCTGAAAAGTATTCTAGCCGGGTAACTATGTTAAATTCATTTTATATCGTATTGTACAAGAAAAGAAAGGCATTCATTTGTGTATGTGCTCCCCAAAACATATGATATTCTATTCCATTACACGGATCGGGGGCAAGTGAAAAGGTCAGACCAA